AAATTACCAAGTCTTACCCAGGGAATTTCTGGGATCTTCAAAAAGAATACTTTGTAAGTTTCATTGAATTAAGAATCATGATCTGTACTGTGAATGATTCAAACGGGGGTTCCTTACTCATAAATGTTCTTTTGTACGTATATCGTACATCTCAAGGGCTTGTGATAATAGAGGAGCATTTCTGCTCCGATCCATTTGTGAAAGCGTAGAGTGAATGAGAAATATATCGTGGAACCGCTGATGAAAAAGAGGATAGAGGTAGGGGGATGGGTCTTTTTTAGTGTGATTGGGGATAGAGGGATTTGAACCCTCACGATTTCTAAAGTCGACGGATTTTCCTCTTACTATAAATTTCATTGTTGTCGGTATTGCTATTGACATGTAGAATGGGACTCTATCTTTATTCTCGTCCGATTAATCAATTCGTTAAAAGATCTATCAGACTATGGAGTGAATGATTTGATCACTGAATTTGTGGGGATCGATTCACAATACTAGAATGCTTCCATTTTTCATATAAAAAAGGAAGATCCGGGGAGGCATTAATATGAATCGTGTGATATTTCAGTATACGTATGTATCTAGGTTCATCCTTCATCCCTTCCATGGAAAGATTCCTCTAGCAACGCAGTCTACCCCATTCGTTAGAACAGCTTCCGTTGAGTCTCTGCACCTATCCTTTTTGGATTCTTGTTTTCGGAACCCCCCTCTTTTTTCTAAAAACAGGATTTGGCTCAGGATTGCCCATTTTTGATTCCAGGGTTTCTCTGAATTTGAAAGTTATCACTTAGTAGGTTTCCATACCAAGGCTCAATCCAATCAAGTCCGTAGCGTCTACCAATTTCGCCATATCCCCTTTTTTGTTTTAAAACTAGGATCTCATTGGGATGCCTTCCCCCTCTTTCTTTTCTTTCTCATTTTTCTTTCATTTTTACTTATACCGGAACCTTTGAATTCATTAGATAGGATTCTATCTAAAAAGTGTATCCGTTTACTCCTAATTTGATTTATTATATATCTTATCTATCGGAGAACGGGTCTTTGGTCCAATCAGAAATGATTCTATCATTGATGGATCCGCAATTCAACATGGATGGATCTATACCACAGAACATATGCCTCTCTTCTTCTCATTTTTAACGCGCGGTTTTTCATACTCGAACGGTCGATTCTTTTTTGTCTTATCGCTCTGAATGAAACCAGAGGAATGTCTCATTTTTTTTTTTTTTTTATGTTTTTATGTATCGTATCCTTATTATCCTGATTCTTGATAATCATATTCATAAAATTCTTGATAATCATATTCATAAAATATATAAATAGAAACGAGAATCCTATAACTAAAACGGAGAAATAGAATCAATGAGAAATCGAAAATCAAAAGAGAAATTCGATTGAGTTTGATTTCAATTGAAAAAGGATATATCATTCTATTTGAGATTTCTTGTTCTTGTTATAGAATATTCATTCTGAATTAGATTCCTATTCGATTCTTTCTATATAGGATTTCTGAATAGCTACGATCCTGGCATGGCAGTTTGTGGAATTCCTATGCAAAATTTCTGCTATGTGAGCCCGCTTAGCTCAGAGGTTAGAGCATCGCATTTGTAATGCGATGGTCATCGGTTCGATTCCGATAGCCGGCTTTTTTCTTTGTTCGATTTTCTACTTTGAATACATGAATGTCTCCTTGACACCAAGGAATGGAATATTGAAAAGACTTCTTTACCGTCTTTCAAAAAGTAACTGATCTAGTATGTCGTAAGAACTTCCAACTATGAATAAAAGAATAAAAAAAAAAAGCTTCGAGCAGTTAGGAACAAATCAAGAAAAGTATTCTGAACTTGCTATATATACCAAAGAGTCTGAATATATATATGTATATATATGTATACATACAATTCATCTCATTCTTTTTTGTAGTACAATACTTCAGTAGATTTTGCTTCGTTTATCATTTAGTTCAGTCTTAATTTAGGTTTATTCTTTCAATTGAATTTTCAATAAAATAAAAAGGGGAGTCTTTATGTCTCGTTACCGAGGGCCTCGTCTTAAAAAAATAAGCCGTCTGGGGGCTTTACCCGGACTAACTCGTAAAGTGCTTGGACGAAAAAAGCAGGATCCTCACAAGACAAAGCTAAAGAACAAAAAATCTCAATATTGCAGTCGTCTAGAGGAAAAACAAAAATTGCGTTTTCATTATGGTCTGACAGAGCGACAATTACTTAAATACGTTCGTATCGCTGGAAAAGCCAAAGGATCAACAGGTCAGGTTTTACTACAATTACTTGAAATGCGTTTGGATAACATAATTTTTCGATTGGGTATGGCTTCGACCATTCCTGGAGCCCGGCAATTAGTGAATCATAGACATATTTTAGTTAATGGTTGTCTAGTAGATATACCAAGTTATCGCTGCAAACCCCGAGATATTATTACAACGAAGGATGAACAAAAAACCAGAGCTCTCATTAAAAATTCTCTTGCTTCATCCTCCCGGAAGAAATTCTCCCGGAAGAAATTGCCAGAACATTTGACTCTTCACTCATCCCAATATAAATATACAGGATTAGTCAAGCAAATAATAGCTAGGCGTCGGGTTGGTTTGAAAATCCAAGAGTTGCGAGTTGTAGAATATTATTCCCGTCAGACTTGCACCTAACTAAAATAACATTCGGAAATGTTGGCCCCCTTTTCGACGAAGTAAGATAGGGGGGGGTTCCCATTTATGTATCATAAACAGCTCGGCGGGGATATTTTCATTCCTTGGCCGCTCTTTCCATTATTTTTCCGTACTACAAAACTACAAAAATGAGTAATCGAGAAAAATGAGTAATCGAGAATCTATATCAAAATCAAAGAAAGATCCACTTGCTTTGCTGGAAGTACTTGAAGTATTCGTTGTTACTTGATTTGATACATTGTGGTCAATAAGGTTCGTGAATTCCGTGAAGGGACGGAAAGAGAGGGATTCGAACCCTCGGTAAACAAAAGCCTACATAGCAGTTCCAATGCTACGCCTTGAACCGCTCGGCCATCTCTCCGACAAAATATTATGTTCTGATTATGGCCCAGAAACCGAGTGAATAGCGAGTTATTCCTATTATTGCAGTATAGATTTGACGCATCAATTCGAACAATTTTCTAAATAGCAAAATAGAAAACTTTTTCTCAAAGTCAAAGAAAGATTCGTGGCTCGGGAAAAAAAAACGATTCAATTAAAAACGAAAAACAAAGGATATATCGATTCAGACGCCGATCCCGTCTTTTTATGATATTTGTACCATACCTAAACCAATGAGTTGGAACGAATCGGCAGGTGGATCTAGATTTTAGACTAGGGTTTCTAGATCATGGTTCTGTTTAGACTCTGATTCCATAGTCAGTCAAACCTCCCTTTCTAGTTTCAGATTTCTCAACAACACCTCCTTAACCCATAGATCTATTTCAAAGATCTATTTCAAATTCTTGAATCCTCCCATGGATTTTTCTATTTCGATTGTTTGTATAATGTATACACGCTATGCGCATAAAAAAAATAGATGGTAGTTTGCTTGTTGAATGATTATTCGATGGGTTTTCCTCTTTAGATGGATCCTGATCCAATTAAAACTTCTCGAGTTATCAGAATCTATAGGAAAAATTCCTTGATTCTTCAACTTCGATGAAATAGTTCCGTTCATTGGTCTACTACTCCATTTGGATGAAATCCAATCTCAAATATTCCCTTTCTATCCCTGTCAAAAAGTAACAATTTGATTTGAGTGGAAGGTCTACATCTTTTTTTTTTAAACGAGTCTTTTTTGTGTGATTTCGTACTGTACAATTCCTTTGTTTGTGGGATTCTTTTCCCACGAGGGGTAATGAGAAGAATTAGGGAGTGGATTGGGAACTATGCCTAGATCACGGATAAATGGAAATTTTATTGATAAGACTTCTTCAATTGTAGCGAATATCTTATTACGAATAATTCCGACAACTTCAGGAGAAAAAGAGGCATTTACCTATTACAGAGATGGTGCGATTTGATTCTTTTTATTTATTTTCCATTCATTTATTTACCATTCTCAGTCTTACGAGAAAGGCACATGATTCGGGATAGAACGAAAAAAGATTATTCTATTCTTTATATTCAAAATTCAAAGAAAATATTCAAAGAAACCTACGCTTCGTGAAGGTAAAGTTTGGAAATAGAACAATTCCTTCTATCGTGTATCCCCGATTGATGCAGCCTCAGATGCTTCCATTTTCTATTTGAGTATTGAGCGAAAGGTTCCACCTATAGGTTCTTACAGGTCAATCCTACTACACTAGTACCAATAGGCGGCATAGAAGAAGAAGCACTACACCTAGGAATCAACAACACGAAAACTTTAGTTAGAACTTACCCCCTTTCCTTATCGGGATCGGGACTAACAAGCAAGAATGGTTGGGACAACAAACATCCATCTCGTTCGTACTTTGGATACCCGTAGAACCATCGAAGTCCGTTGAAGTGACTCATTCCTGGAAATAGGGGGGCGTTGAGAACAAAGAAATTGTTGGAGTTACCTTTTCTATCTACCACCAATACGCTGTATGTTAAGAAAAGTTCTCTTGCAGGAAGGCTGGCTAGAGATTTCTTGTAAAAATACTAGCCCCTGTCAGTTCATAATGAGAATCTTTCAATATATTTTTTTGGATTCCATGGATTAGTATCATTCATTATGCACAGAAGGGAGGAGCCGTATGAGATTGAAATCTCACGTACGGTTCTGGAACGGGGATTATTGGAATAGAATGAACAACCGTAACGGATGTCAGCTCAATCCGAAGGAAATTATGCGGAAGCTTTACAGAATTATTATGAAGCTACGCGACTCGAAATTGATCCCTATGATCGAAGTTATATACTCTATAACATAGGCCTTATCCACACAAGCAACGGAGAACATACGAAAGCTTTGGAATATTATTTCCGGGCACTCGAACGAAACCCATTCTTACCACAAGCTTTTAAT